ACATAATGTGAATATTCCACCCAAAAGTTTGCTTTTAGTTCAAAACGATCAATATGTAGAATCAGAACAAGTAATTGCTGAGATTCGCGCCGGAATATCCACTTTGAATTTTAAAGAGAAGGTTCGAAAACATATTTATTCTGATTCAGACGGAGAAATGCACTGGAGTACCGATGTCTATCATGCACCCGAATTTACATACGGTAATGTTCATCTATTACCAAAAACAAGTCATTTATGGATATTATTAGGAGGGCCGTGCAGGTCCAGTATAGTCTACCTTTCGATCCACAAGGATCAGGATCAAATGAATTCGCATTCTCTTTCTGGCAAGCGAAGATATACTTCTAACCTCTCAGTAACCAATGATCAGGCGAGGCAGAAATTATTTAGTTCGGATTTTTATGGTAAAAAAGAAGATAGGATTCCTGATTATTCAGACCTTAATCGAATCATATGTACTGGTCAGTATAATCTCGTATATTCGCCTATTCTCCACGAGAATTCTGATTTATTGTCAAAAAGGCGAAGAAATAAATTCATCATTCCACTACACTCGATTCAAGAACTCGAGAATGAACTAATGCCCTGTTCAGGTATCTCGATTGAAATCCCCGTAAATGGTATTTTCCGTCGAAATAGTATTCTTGCTTATTTCGATGATCCTCGATACAGAAGAAAGAGTTCGGGCATTATTAAATATGGGACTATAGAAACGCATTCAGTCATCAAAAAAGAGGATTTGATTGAGTATCGAGGAGTCAAGGAATTTAGGCTAAAATACCAAATGAAAGTAGATCGATTTTTTTTCATTCCTGAAGAGGTGCATATCTTGCCCGGATCTTCTTCCATAATGGTACGGAACAATAGTATCGTTGGGGTAGATACACAAATCACCTTAAATCTAAGAAGCCGAGTCGGTGGGTTGGTCCGGGTGGAGAGAAAAAAAAAACGAATTGAACTTAAAATCTTTTCTGGAGATATCCATTTTCCTGGAGAGACAGATAAGATATCCAGACATACCGGCGTTTTGATACCACCAGGAACAGGAAAAATAAATTCCAAGGAATCCAAAAAAGTGAAAAATTGGATCTATGTCCAACGGATTACACCTAGTAAGAAAAGGTTTTTTGTTTTAGTTCGACCTGTCGTCACATATGAAATAACGGACGGTATAAATTTAGCAACCCTTTTTCCACCGGATCCATTGCAGGAAAGGGATAATGTGCAACTTCGAATTGTCAATTATATCCTTTATGGAAATGGCAAACCGATTCGAGGAATTTCTGACACAAGTATTCAATTAGTTCGGACTTGTTTAGTATTGAATTGGAACCAAGACAAAAAAAGTTCTTCTTGCGAAGAAGCCCGTGCTTCTTTTGTTGAACTAAGGACAAATGGTTTGATTCGACATTTCCTAAGAATCAACTTAGTGAAATCCCCTATTTCGTATATCGGAAAAAGGAATGATCCGTCGGGGTCAGGGTTGCTCTCTGATAATGGATCAGATTGTACCAATCTCAACCCCTTTTCTTCCATTTATTCCTATTCCCAGGCAAAAATTCAACAATCTCTTAACCAACCTCAAGGAACTATTCATACGTTGTTGAATAGAAATAAGGAATGCCAGTCGTTGATAATTTTGTCAGCAGCCAATTGTTCTCGAATGGGGCCATTCAAGGATGTAAAATATCACAGTGTGATAAAAGAATCAATTAAAAAAGATCCCCTAATTCCAATTAGGAATTCATTGGGCCCTTTAGGAACATGCCTTCCAATTGAGAATTTTTATTCATCTTACCATTTAATAACTCATAATCAGATCTTAGTAACTAACTATTTGCAACTTGACAATTTAAAACAGACTTTTCAAGTGATTCAATTTAAATATTATTTAATGGATGAAAATGGAAAAATTTTTAATCCCGATCCATGTCGTAACATTATTTTAAATCCATTCAATTTGAATTGGTATTTTCTCCATCACAATTATTGTGAAGAGACATCTAAAATAATTAGTCTTGGACAGTTTATTTGTCAAAATGTATGTATAGCCAAAAACGGACCGCCCCTCAAATCGGGTCAAGTTATACTTGTTCAAGTTGACTCGATAGTGATACGATCAGCTAAGCCTTATTTGGCCACCCCCGGAGCAACTGTTCATGGCCATTATGGGGAAACCCTTTACGAAGGAGATACATTAGTTACATTTATATATGAAAAATCGAGATCTGGTGATATAACACAGGGTCTTCCAAAAGTAGAACAGGTGTTAGAAGTGCGTTCGATTGATTCAATATCCATGAATCTAGAAAAGAGGGTTGAGGGTTGGAACAAATGTATAACAAGAATTCTTGGAATTCCTTGGGGATTCTTGATTGGTGCTGAGCTAACTATAGCGCAAAGCCGAATCTCTTTGGTTAATAAAATCCAACAGGTTTATCGCTCCCAGGGGGTGCAGATTCATAATAGGCATATAGAAATTATTGTACGTCAAATA